TTCCTTAGAAAAGGATTCTATCAAAAAAGATTCTATCAAAAAGGATTCTATAAAAACAATGATAACTAGATACGAATAGAAGAAGAAAAAAAGGAAATAAAAAAACATAGTATAGAAAAGATATCCAAAATTATATAGAAATCATTATCCTACCCTTATTTTTTATTTCCTTAATTTAATTGAATTTCATTTGATTAGGGCAAAACCTCTGCCTTTTTTAAAATATCCTGAACAGTTCCTGTAGGTTGAGCACCTTTTTCAAGGAAATAGAGAATAGCGGGAACGTTTAAATAAGTTTGATTCTTGATCGGATCATAAAAACCCACTTTCTGAAGATCTCTTCCTTCTCTTCGGGATCGAACATCAATTGCAACGATTCGATAGACGGCTCATCGGGATAGATGTAGATGAAAAAGAACCCCCCCCCCCCCCCCTAGAACCGTATAGGAAGTTTTCTCCTCGTACGGCTCGAGAAAAAATGATGTTTTGTCTATGGATAAAATTAGAATTAGAATAAATAGAACTGTAAAATGAATTAGTCTATAATATAATTTCAATTTAACTCATAGTCATTTTTATTTAGCTGCGTTGCTGAAAAAAAATCATTTGTACTCATAACTCAAGTTCAATAATATAATAATTCTCAAATATATTAAAGATTTTTCTTTAAGATATTTTTTTATTGAGTGGTCTTTAACCCACCGTTTTTGTCTCGTTTAAAATTTATTTGGATTCTTTATTTGGATCCGTGAGACAATTGAAGTGGTGTTTCCTTGTTCTGGGATCCTTTATTTTTGTTTTAAATCATTGGGTTTAGACATTACTTCGGTGCTTCTTAATCCTTTCAAAATGGTAGCAACATACCCCTTTTGGGATTTCTTTCTATCAAAGAATCATACCGAGGTTGATTCATGCGCGATACACTGTCGATCGAAAAAGTTTTAGCCGTTCCAACAATTTTGAAAATTTGTTGGAATGGAATCCTTTCGATTTCTATATCGAAGATATACTTACGAAGTTGTTCCAATTTATTAATTGGCATTAACCCTAGATCGTTGCCCCTGAGAAATTAATAAATACTTTCTACTCGAGCTCCATCATGAACTATTTACATTAGAACCCAATAAAAAAAGAAGGGTTCTAGTAGAATAGAACAAACGACGTCGAGCCAAGAGCACCTTCATTCCTATATAAAATGGTGGATGTAACAATAAGAATCCACACCGGATCATGTCCTTCAAGTCGCACGTTGCTTTCTACCACATCGTTTTAAACGAAGTTTTACCATAACATTCCTCTAATTTGGAACCAGTATGGAATTGATTCAATTATGGAATCATGAATAGTCATTGGTTCAGTCGGTACAGAGACATAGTTATTCATATTTAATTTAAAATAGAGAATATCTACACAGATAATAAAGATTTTTCTGAAGAAATTTTAGCAAAATGCCGTCTTTTTTTGTCTGAATAGAACATTTTTCTATAAATCTCTATCTCAAAAAAATATCTAACAGAAATATTAAGAAATCCAAATATAGAAATAACATAACTAACAGAAATCGCACAAATAAAATAAATAAATTCTATTTGACTCTGCCTCTTCAAGTGACTCAATAAGATAGACTGACCATTTTCAACTTCCCAACCTAGAAGGAATCATTACAAATCTTGATAGTTGAAAAAGTTTTATACTTCTACATCATTCTTTGAGTCAAGTTTTACTCCTTTTTATTATCATAAAAAAGCAAGATCTCTGTTTCTTTTCAAATGGAATTGTCAATGATGCAAAGCAAATAAGCTAAATAGATCGAACAATAAAAAGAAATATCATTGTTAAATATTTAAATTTTCATATTTTAGGGATGCAATTTAGTTTTCACAAAAATGGAAACACTATTGTCACTTAAATAGGATAACCATACATACCTATAGGCTAAGCACTTCCTCGTTTTATATGTATTTTCATATTTTTTTAACCTGAGGTTAAGTAATCTTTCTCCAACTATGATCTATGCCCCATTTTCTATGGGTCACAAAAGGGTTCAGTTACTTTTGCATGTCATTTGAACTCGATTTAGTTTGGTTTGTGAAAAAGTCAGATATGATTCCGCAAAGAATAAAAAAAGTCTATCCAAACCTTGAAACAGAACCTTGTTGAACAAAAAAGAAGTATTAGAATACAATGGATATGCTCTGGGACGGAAGGATTCGAACCTCCGAATAGCGGGACCAAAACCCGTTGCCTTACCGCTTGGCTACGCCCCATTTCTATTTTTATTGGATACTTATACTATTAAAGAATAATATTGGTATTAAGTGTTCGTCAATTCCAGTCCAACTATAGAAAATCTTTATTCTTTATAGAATCTATTATAGATTCGTGCTAGGATTTTGGCATGTGTATCTCTAGAATTAATTCAATGGAATTTATTGATCATTATATATAATTCAATTAAGATATTGTATGAAAGTATGATTTCTTCTATTCTCCTTTGAGAATCGGAGGATTTTTGATTGAGCGGAAAAAGAAGGATTTTTTGTCTACCTTACTTTACTTCATTTTTCCTTATATCAATAACTCAATCAAAATGCAATTATCTCGACGAAAAAAATGTCTGTTATGCTTAATATCTTTAGTTTGATCTGTCTTAATTCTGCCCTTTATCCGAGTAGTCTTTTCTTGGCCAAATTGCCCGAAGCCTATGCTTTTTTGAATCCAATCGTAGATTTTATGCCAGTCATACCCCTGTTCTTTTTTCTTTTAGCCTTTGTTTGGCAAGCTGCTGTAAGTTTTCGATAAGATCTTTAATACTATCCTAGAAAATTCATATTTATTCGAGAAAAATTATAACAATTGATAAGATCAAATAAGTCTGACAGTATGAACCTTCGATTCAAACATTGAAATTCTCGGATAGCCACGAGACGCCCTATTTCCTGATTTTAATCCTTTTTACGGCGAAATACCTTATTAGCTTCGGGTCCCTTACAATATCTAATTTGGGTATGAAAGTGATTTGTGGTAATCAAAGACTCTTATTACAAATTTCAACTTCATTTGAATTTCTGAACATTCTTTTCTATTTCTAGAATTATTTTCTTGGTGTCAAAATAGGATATGTGATATAAAAATGGAGGATCTATTGTCTTTTCTCGTTTTTCTTTTTCAAAAAATGATCTTGGAGGTTGTGTAATGCTTACTCTCAAACTTTTCGTTTATACAGTAGTAATATTCTTTGTTTCTCTCTTCATCTTTGGATTCCTATCCAATGATCCAGGACGTAATCCTGGACGTGAAGAATAATTTTTTTGTTTTTTATTGCTTGATTTTATAATTTTCTTAAGATTTTTTTTTAGCTATTCCACACATTTAACAAGGAAAAAATAAAAAGGGGTTTGCAAAATTTGAAAGAAAAAATGGAAACTCATCAACGGAAACGGAAAGAGAGGGATTCGAACCCTCGGTACGAATAACTCGTACAACGGATTAGCAATCCGCCGCTTTCGTCCACTCAGCCATCTCTCCCAATTGAAAAAGATAATTACTATGTTACATTACACATCAAGTAAGGATTAAAGAAAGTATTTCTTTCACATTCTTTATCGTTATTATATAATTAGCAATTCAATTTAGATGCTCGAAAGATCCAAATAGAAAGATAAATAAAGAACACCTTCTTTCTTTTATTTTGTTCGAAGTGCCTTTTGGGCCTGGCCCGGTCAATACCCAGCCAGGCCTTTTTTTGTTCCAACGAATTCCCTTTATTTATAGGCAACATAATAGCCAATTTGGTATCTGTATAAGAATATCCGTTCTGGGGTTTACATATACCTATAATTTTTGTTATAATGGAAATTGAGAAGTATTTTTGATTAAAAAAATAAATTAAGTATGTATCAAAAAATTTTTGCTTATTCTTATGTCATTAGGCAAACCAAAATTTATATTCAAATCCAAGAATAATTCACGAATTGTCAGTCAATAAATAGTTAATGGTTCCCATAAATTTAGGCTTTTTGAGTGAAAATATACATTTGATTTTTCAATATAAAAGTGAGTGGAAGTTTTTGTGTTTTGAGATACTATACAATCAATCTAAGGGGCAGATCAAATACAATCAAAAGGGGAAAAACGGTTTCTTTTCTAATTTTTCTAAATTTAGAAAAAAGGATTAAAAAGGGATGCAAGTACAATAAACTCAAGTTTACTAATCCAACTCAAAAAGGGAAATTTTTATCCTATTGTGTATCGTTTTGGCGGCATGGCCGAGTGGTAAGGCGGGGGACTGCAAATCCTTTTTCCCCAGTTCAAATCCGGGTGCCGCCTCATCAACAAACGAATCGAAATCTCTTATTCTGTTCCGCTATTTTTTTATGTTCTGGGGATTTTGTAAAAGATTGGAAATCTTTGAATCTAAAATTCAAAGAAAGATTATAATGGTCGAAGCAAGACTTCCAGATTCTCTTCTACTGCTAATGTAATGTCTATTGATTGGGTCTTGAATTACATTGGATAACCGGCCGAGAATTCCACTACTAGTTGGGAAAGTACTTTCTATACTGTAATCTACATATATAGACTCGCGAGAATCTCTGAGTGTTCAGGCATTCAATCACTATTAGATTGAGATTGGATAGATAATTTACCTTTTATAGAAAAAAAAAGCCCAAAACAATTTTTACCCCTCGTCAAGAGTATAATATACTAATACCAACTCCTTCAGAGAGACAATCGGGAAAGGGTACGGATTATAAATCATATAGGAATTTTTAAAATCCATTTATTTGATTGATTCATCAATAGTGTTCGCCCAGAATCCCTTTTTGACTCTGGACCATTCATTCTACTATTATTAGTGAGCAATAATGGAATAATTCTATCATAGAGATAAGGGACATAATTCACATGGATATAGTAAGTCTCGCTTGGGCTGCTTTAATGGTAGTCTTTACTTTTTCCCTTTCACTCGTAGTATGGGGAAGAAGTGGACTTTAGAAGCACTCCTAATTTAGTTGAGAAATGAAAAGGTATCAATTGTTTTATAGATCGTTCTGCAACGCATTCTTTATTTAAATTGAAATAATTTTCAAATAAAAATATCTTCATTTCGAAATTCCATTAGATTCTAGTGGAGAAATGTATTCTATAACAGTAAAACAATTATTTCCGATTCATTGGAAGTTTTCAGATTCATTGGAATTGGAATATAAATATATATATATATAAATGTATGAAAGAAAAGATTGGGTCCTACGTCAATTCCAAATATGGATTAATAACTACATATATTGAATTGAAGATAGAAGCATACCCTTTTTATTAGAAAGTCAAGTACAACTTTATACACTACTATAACACTAATAGAGAGTATGGTAAGTAAGAAAGAAATTTCTTACTTACTATACTCTCGGATCTCATAGAATATCGCCGATTATAGCCCCTTGATTTCAGCAAAAATAGAATACTTTTCTTTTGATTTCTTCAAAGAATTCAGAAGTCGAGTTTCATTTAAAGTAATTAATTAATTATTTTGACTTACTGTTTTTACGTAAATTATAAGTAGAAAAGCAGTAGGAACTAAAATGAACAGTGCAGTAGCAATAAATGCAAGAATATTTACTTCCATAATCTCATCGTTTTTTTTTTTATTTCACAATACAATAACTCGGGATTTAATCCCATAGAGATGATAAATCTTTCACCTGTCAATTCAATGAATGCATTACCTATCGATGATATTGAATCGGATCAATATCATGAATAACAATATCTGAGCTATTAAATTAATTAGTCGTGGAGAATTAATAGTATATAACATATGAAGATCTTTTATCCATACCGAATCCAAGATAGGATTCCCGGACCAATCAAAAATTCCTTTATTTATCCTTCTTTTCTGTTCTTTCTTTTCTATAACCTACCTTAGGTCTTCCTTGTAGAACCATCAAATGAAGTATAATCTAACCCGTCCGTTTCCATTAACTACAAAACCCCACCAACAAACAATACAAGCGAAGTGGAAAAAGACAGGAATTAGGTTTTAAATTTTAGTGATCCTCTTTTCTTTGGAAGACAAAACAAAGAAGTATGAGAAAGACGAGTCGCGGCAGAAAAGATGAAATATTCTGTCAACTTCACTATTTTAGTTATTTTCATTTTATTTTAGGGTGTGTTCTTTCTTCGAGAGAATCCTGAAAAAAAAAAAAGAGGGAAACGCCTTCGGAATTCAATTATTCTCTCTGCCCCTTCATTTCACAGAAAATGGAGAGGCGAATTGATGTACTTATTGGATCCGTCGGGACTGACGGGGCTCGAACCCGTAACATCCGCCTTGACAGGGCGGTGCTCTAGCCTATTGAACTACAATCCCAGGGAAATAAGAAGAGACCTAGCAGAAAATTTAGATTCTTTGTTTTATTCTCTTGTCTTGTATCAGGTATTTCTTAAGAACAAGAGGGTTATACCATCTGATAGTATATTGGCGAATTGTTGGGCCGAGCTGGATTTGAACCAGCGTAGACATATTGCCAACGAATTTACAGTCCGTCCCCATTAACCACTCGGGCATCGACCCAACGCCTAATTCATTTTAGACGTTCCATAATCAACTTCCTTTCGTCTCCCAAGTAGACTTGACAAATACATATCACTTGAAATCAAATATAACATTTGATATAAAATAGAAAGTCTCTTCTGAGTAGACTAATAGAAGGACTTGACAAATACGGATCACTTGATAGAAAATCCCACTCCTATAGTCTTTAGTCTTGGTATACCCCCAGAGGGACTTGAACCCTCGTTTTCTCCGTGAAAGAGAGAGGTCGTAACCACTGGACCATAGGGGCCTATGCCACCTTCATTCATAAATCAACTAGAAATAGGTAATAAGACAAATACCATAGGTAACTAAGGCCACCTTAACTTAATATAACTCAGGCCTAGAGCCGCCTTTAGGATTTAGGTGATGCATAGGATATAAATAAAAGGGAAAAACTCGTTAACTATTCTGAGGATTAATGGTAATCAAACTTTACCATTAAACTATACAATCTTGAAACTTGATTTCATTGGTCTTTCTCGTCTTTATCTTTCTGATTCCCAAAGGGTTATGCGTTGGATCCAAGATCCTTCACTCCGCAGTAGATTCAAGGTGGTTTACCAAACTATGATTTGTTCGGTCAAATTATATTGAGCCCTAAGTCATACTGTCAATTAACGACACGACAGGACAAGAGGGCAATAAAAGAAGAGAGAAGACGGAGATCTAGATTAGCTATACCCGCGTTAATAATAATATAAGTTAATAAATACAACATTCATACAGTTTTCTGGTATTCAATATTGAAGTAGATTAGAATATCTATACCGTTATTATACATTATAATATAAGAAACTTAATAAGTTTTGATATTATAAATCCCAAAGCATTGTAAGCCTAAGTGGGAGAATTGGGTTTCTAGGACTGTTTTATCAATTCTGTTTCGGTTGCATCTCTTA